GAGAAAAAGTATCTCTTGTTTTTCATTCCCATTCGCATAAGAATGAATACTATGATTGGCATTTCGAACAGGCATGAATACAGCATCTATAGGATAACTTCCGTCTTGAAAGTTATTTGGCGCTTTTATACGATACCCGCGATGCCTCTCGAGTTGTAATTCAATACACAAATTAATTGGTTCCGTTAGGTTTGCTATAGGCTGTGTATTATCAACGATTTCCACCGAAGGTGGTAAGATGATGTCTTGAGCAGTTACATATCGGGGACCCTTGACACAAATAGACGCATCACGAATTCCATAAAGATTACTTCTCAATACAATTTCTTTCAAATTCATTAAAATTTCATGTACGGATTCTTGAATACCCACTATGGTAGAATATTCATGTGGTATTTTTTCAAATTTTGCGCGTGTGATAGATGTTCCTTCTATTTCTCCAAGCAAAGCTCTTCGCATCGCAATGCCTATTGTATCGGCTTGTCCTTTCATAAGTGGAGCCAGAATAAAGCGTCCATAATAAAGACGCTTACTGTCTACTCGTGATTCAACACACTTCCACTGCAGTGTCTGAGTAGATACTCTTACTTTCTCATGAACCATAGTAATATTATTTGATAAGATCATTGAATTATTTATTTCTCTTGAAATATCTTCAATGTTTATTTTTATACACGTCTTTTTTTAGGGGGTCTACAGCCATTATGTGGCATAGGGGTTACATCTCGTATGAAACTTAATAGTATACCACTTCTACGAATAGCTCTTAATGCCGCATCTCTTCCGAGACCGGGGCCTTTTATCATGACTTCTGCTCGTTGCATACCTTGATCCACTACTGTCCGAATAGCATTTCCTGCCGCGGTTTGAGCGGCAAAAGGAGTCCCTCGTCTTGTACCCTTGAATCCACAAGTACCGGCGGAGGACCACGAAATTACCCGCCCCCTTACATCTGTAATAGTCACAATAGTATTGTTGAAACTTGCTTGAACATGAATAACTCCTTTTGGTATTCTACGCGCATTTTTACGTGAACCAATACGTCTATTCTTACGTGAACCGGTTCTTGGTATAGGTTTTGCCATATTTTATCATCTCATAAATATAAGTCAGAGATATATGGATATATCCATTTCATGTCAAAACAGATCCTTTTTTTTTTCTGTATTTGTACAACGGTTCCTTTAGATTTATAGAGTCCTTTTTTTTTTAGAAAAATTATCCTTGTCTTTGTTTATGTCTCGGGTTGGAACAAATTACTATAATTCGTCCCCGCCTACGGATCAGTCGACATTTTTCACAAATTTTACGCACAGAGGCTCTTATTTTCATATTTATCATTCCTTAACTTAATTCTAACTCTCTTTATTGGAAGAAAATAAGTTTCTTGAAATTTTGAACTTCGAATTGTATACCCCCAAAATGAATGTTGAAATTGAAAAAACCGTCTAATCATTGGAATCTTTTTTCGGGGTCTATAAATTATACGTCCGTTGGTTTAATCATAACGACTTGCCTCACTTTTTTATCGATTTCCTCGTCGTATACGTATAAAAAAACTACGTATAATTGTTCCTGAAACATAACCTAGAATAAGATTTTCATTATCTAAACGAATTCAGAATATACCATCGGGCAGTCATTCAGTAATTCAACCTTCATGAATCCTTTTTTCTTTCATTCTGGATCAAACTCCTTGAGGTATCAACTAATAAGGGAGGGGTGATATTAGAAAACCGCTCTCTCTCTTTGTTTTTTCACAAATATGAAAGTTCCGCATATAATTCGCATATCCGAAGGATTACCATATATAACACAAAATTTCTCCACCAATTCCTTCTAGTCGAGCCTCCTTGTCTGTCATTATACCCCGAGAAGTAGAAAGAATTACAATCCCTATTCCGCCTAAAATTCTAGGAATTCGTTGATAGTTTGAATATATTCGTAGACCGGGTCGACTGATCCGTTTTAAATTTAAAACAGTTTTATATGGTCCTTTCCTATTCCTTCTATGTCGTAGGGTTAAAACCAAAAAATCTTTGTTGTTTTCCTGATGTTTCCGCATGTTTTCAATAAAACCTTCGCGTAAAAGGATTTTAACAATGTTTTCAGTAATGTTAGTAGATGGTATTCGAACTGTTCTTTTTTTATTCATGTCAGCATTTCGTATAGAGGTTATTATGTCAGCAATAGTGTCTTTATTCATGATAAACTCAGATTATTGTTGTACTCGAATTTTGATATAATTAACATGCTCTTTTTCTTTTTTTCTTTATTTTGTAGTTATGAATTCTTAAAGGCATATACGTGAGACACAACCAATCTACTACTAATAATAAATTAATAAATTAATAATAAATCTCAATTTCCTAAATAATCTTAATCGATTTCAGTTAAATACTCAGTTAAATACTATAACTATATTAATTATGTTATGATCTCTTCTTATAATACTTCGGGTGCTAATGAAACTATTTTAGTGAAATTTAACTGTCTTAATTCTCGGGCGATCGCGCCAAAAATTCGAGTTCCTTTTGGATTTCCTTCTTGATCAATAACAACCGCAGCGTTGTCATCATATCGTATTATCATACCGTTCTCACGTTTGAGTTCTTTACAAGTACGTACAATTACTGCTCTGATCACTTCTGATCGTTCTAGAGGGGTATTTGGTACTGCTTCCTTGATTACAGCAACAATAACGTCACCAATATGAGCATATCGTCGATTACTAGCTCCTATGATTCGAATACACATTAATTCTCGGGCTCCGCTGTTATCCGCTACATTCAAATGGCTTTGGGGTTGAATCATTTTTTATCTGTTTTTTCAATCAACACAAAGGGCGAAGTAAAAAAAAAGAAATGTTGTTTGTTCAAAACAAAAAAGGAAACCTGCAATTGTTTTTTTTTTTTTTTCATCTAAAAAACCTTTTCTTTTGGTTCTACATTCCTATACCGAAATAATGAATTGAGTTCGTATAGGCATTTTTGATGCTGCTATTGAAATAGCCCTTCTGGCTATATTTTCTGCTACTCCGCTCATTTCATAAAGTATTCTACCGGGTTTAACGACAGCTACCCAATATTCGGGAGATCCTTTCCCCGAACCCATACGGGTTTCTGTAGGTCTTACTGTAACTGGTTTGTCTGGAAATATACGTACCCATATTTTCCCACCGCGGCGGGCATTTCGTGTCATTGCTCGTCGACCTGCTTCTATTTGTCGAGATGTGATCCAAGCGGGTTCAAGCGCTTGAAGAGCATATCTACCGAAGCAAATACGATTACCTCGATAAGATATTCCTTTCATTCTTCCTCTATGGTGTTTACGGAATCTGGTTCTTTTGGGGTTATAGTTGATGGTTGTTTATCAATTCCATCTCTACTACAGAACTGGACATGAGAGTTTCTTCTCATCCAGCTCCTCGCGCCTGAAACGATTAAAAAAGAATATCTATGTATTTATATCTATGTATTTTATATTTTAATTAATAATATATTGACTCATGAGATTTTTTGAAATTTCATCTAATCTATTAGAAATTTGTATATCTTGTTTTGATATATAACTAAACATGGATTCGATTTATAGATAATTTTTATTTAGAGATACATTTAGAGATAATAGTATAGATGTATAGATAAAGTTATTTTTTTATAAGGTTATAATGAATCTTTATTTTGTTTTGCTTTTTATTATCATACCGGATCGGCTAAAATTTAGAAATCCAATAAAATCACAATTTTCGCGGGCGGATATTTACTCTTTCAATATTCAGTTGTAGGATTAGTCGATGACATGACCTTTCAGAATAAATGAATTGGTTTTTGGTTCGTTCCGCCATCCTACCCAATGAATCATTAAAATTCGTTTTCAATAGAATCTTATGTATTCACAGGTTCTATCGTTCCCATCGCTTCTCGATTAATGGTTAGGTCTGACTTCTACAACGGAGCCCCTAATGAAATTTTATTTGTTCTTGAGTCAATCCTCTCAGTATTTATTGGCTCGGGGCTCTTGATTCTTTTTCTATGAACATATTTGTATAATTATAGACCAATCAGTAATAATGCTTTATTACATTCCCCGTTATGAGATGAATCATAGACCTTACATATTGGAATCATATATCATTGATATTTTTTTTTCTCTCTTTCTCTCATCCTTCCATTTATCCGCATACTTTTTTTCTTTACAACTCAGAATCAGATTAGTTTTTTTTTTTTTGTTGTTTGTTTATGCAAAAAAGATTTCAGTTGCTACATTGATATGACCAATATATCATATCTCGACCGGTTTTTTATATCCAGATAATGCAAAACGATGGGTTGGTTATTAGTTCTATATTAGTTCTATAATAGTTATTAGTTCATACTATGGGATGGTACTTTTTTTTGAATCCTAATCCTAAAAAAACCAACGAGTCACACACTAAGCATAGCAATTATATCAAATGATTAATCGAATTTTTATTCAACCTTATAGAATTGTTCATTTTTGTTTTGAGTTAAGAGAAAAAGAATGAAAGAATTTGTCATTTTTAGTTCTATTACTGGCTGGATAGAATAGAACTAAAGATAAGTCAAGTAAAGGCCTATTATTCCTCTTCTATAAATATCCAAATTTTTATGCCTAATACCCCATAAATAGTTCGAACTGTATAGGAACAGTAATCAATTTTAGCTCGAATGGTTTGTAGAGGAACCCTTCCTTCTCTGATCCATTCGACTCGTGCAATTTCTTTTCCGTCGATACGCCCTGCAATTTGTACTTGAATTCCTTTTGTACCTGCCTGCTCAGTTAATTCAATAGCTTTTTTTATTGCTTTGCGAAATGAAACTCTATTTTTTAATTGTCCGGCTATAAATTCCGCAAGAATATTGGGGTTTCCATAAGGGTTTTCAATTCTTGTAATAGCAATGTTGAGTTTTCGGTTCACACAATTAAGTTCTTTTTGTACAGTCATCTGTAATTCTTCGATTCTTCTAGGTTCTATT